ATGATCATAAATAGTTTTAGTGTTTTTATAACACTTTTTTTTTTAAGTTTATTAAGTCTATTTTTGAATAAAAAAAATATTTTAATTATGTTAATGTCTTTAGAAATAATTTTTTTATCCACGAGTTTTATGTTTATTTATTCTTCTATTTTTTTAGATGATTTAAAAGGTCAAATATTTTCTTTAATAATTTTAACAGTTGCGGCCGCAGAGTCTTCAATAGGTCTTTCAATTTTAGTTATTTATTATCGTATACGTTATAATATAAATATTGAATTTATGAATTTACTAAAGGGTTAAGATGATAAATTTAATTAAATTTTTTTGCAGCATTTAACATAAAAGTTTGACAAATTATAAGTAAGGACGAAACGAATCGAAAGTTATAATGAAGTTTAGACTTGTGATTTATATATTTCCTAATTAAAAATAATAAAAATAATAAAAATTGTGAAGTGAATCATCTTAGTAACAATTAAAAAAATCAACCGAAAATTTAAAAGTAGCGGTGAGCGAAATTTAAAATAAGCAAAAATAATTTTGTATTAAATATTTAAAATTATTATACTAAAAAAGGTAAAAGTCCTGTGTAAAATATTTAGTTAAATAAAATTTATGATTAAAGTAATGTGTTTGTTATACATGAAAATAGGAGTACCACCTTCTAAGCTTAAAATATAATTTGATCGATAGTGAATGAGTACTGTGAAGGAAACTTGAAAAAAATTAAAAAAATTAAAAAAAATTGAATGCTAATTAATTACTCGAAGTAATAATATATAACGAAGTGCTTTTTGCAGAACGAGTCAGTAAGTTAATTTATATAGCAATTAATTATACAAATAAATTTATTTTAAGTTATATGTATTAGACCCGAAACCAAGTGATCTAATTATAAACAAGTTGACTTTAATATAGTAATTAGATGAAGACTGCACTTTTATATGTAGCAAAATATAAAGATGATTTGTAATTAGGAATGAAAGATTAATCAAACTTGGTTATAGCTGGTTTTTCACGAAATGTATTTTAGTACAACATTAATTAATTAATTTTTAGTGTAAAGTAAATAATCAATTATTTTTAACTTCAAAACTAAATTTTTAAAAATTAATAGTCAGTCTATAAGCGATAAGGTTTTTAGACAAAAGGAAAACAATCCTACTCGTTTGTTAAGGTATTCAATATATTAATTTAGTAAAAAAGATTTATTAAAATACAAATATTTATCATAGACTTAGAAGCAGTTTTTTATTTGAGAAAGCGTTTTAGCTCATTATTAATTTTTTAATTAATTAAAAATTTTTGATAATAAATTATAAACCGATACAGCGAATAAATTATTTTAAATATTTTTTATGGTAGTGAAACATTTTATGATTAAAATTAATAATTGAAAAATAAATTTTTTGATAAATAAAAATGAAAATGCTGACATGAGTAGCGAAAAATTATGTTTAAATCATGATCATAGAAAAAATAGGTTTTCAATGTAATTTTATATTCTTTGAGTTAGTCGGCTCCTAAAAATTGTTTTAATAAATTAATTTGATGGTTATTTAATTATTAATTAAAATTTTTGTTAACATAAAAGTTATATAAAAAATATTTAATATTTAAATTTTTAAAAAATGATAAAAAAAATATTTTTTATATTTTTCAAGAAAAAAAACAAAAAAAAAACCGTACTTAAACCGACACAGGTTTTTTTTATATGTTTGAAAAAATTATATTAAAGGAACTTGGCAAATTAATTCTGTATGTTAGCTATAAAGAATATCTAATTAATAAAAATTTAGATATCAAAATCAAAAAACAACGACTGGTTAACAAAACCATAAAACTCTGCAAATTTTTTTAAGATGTATAGAGTTTGAAGCCTGCCCGGTGCTTAAAGATGAAATAGTTAATTTTTAAATTAAATAATAAGTATGAGTAAACGGCGGTTCTAACTATAAGAATCCTTAGGTAGCGAAATTCCTTGACGGGTAAATTCCGTCCTGCATGAGTGGCTTAACGATTGTTTTACTGTCTCTAATATAAATTCAGCGAAATTACAATATTCATGAAAATGTGAATTATTTACAATAAGACGGAAAGACCCTAGATCCTTTACTTTTATCTTATATTGTAAAAAATTAATATAAATAAAGAAAAAAATGGGAGTTAATAATGTAAATGAAATACCATTTATATATTTTATTTTTTACTTGATAAATTTAAAAAAATTTTTTAATAAATAATATTAAATTATTTTTAAAAAAAATTTAAGAAAGAAAGTTTACTTGGGATGAGTGCCTCCTAAAAAGTAACGGAGGTGTACAAAGGTAAAAAATTTGTATAATAGCTTTATTTTACTTGATAATAAAATTAATATATTAAATTAGGATGCAAGTCAGTTATAATGACCCGAATTTATGTGTGGAAATAAATTCGTTCAACAGATAAAAGGAACTCTAGGGATAACAGATTCATCATGATTTTAAGTTCTTATTAAAATCATGGTTTGATACCTCGATGTCGACTCATCTTATCCTGAAATTGTAAAATATTTCAAGGGTCTAGTTGTTCGCTAGTTAAAAAGGTACGTGAGTTGGGTTCAGAACGTCGTGAGACAGTTCGGTCCCTATCTATTGTAAAAAAAAAAAATTAAAAGAATTATTTTTAGTACGAGAGGACCAAAATATATTAACCACTAGTGAATTGATTAAAATTATATCTAGTATATAGTCAAGTAGCTACGTTAGTTTAATTTATATACTGAAAGAATCAACGGTATCAAAATTACTTTAAAAATTTTTTTGAACAATCTAAAAAAAAATTAGATAGATCGATCTAAACTTAATTTTTAGTAATAAAAAAATTATAGACACGAATTTGTCAAAAAATTAATTAAATTTATCAAATTAATATAATAATAATAAAAAAAATGACAAAAAAAATTAATTTAAATAGTAAATATTTAGGTTTATCAATTAAATGTTTTTTAAATTTTCAAAATTATGGAAACATAAATTCATTATTTAGTAAATATTTTATAAATTTATTTATTTTTTATATTATTTTAAAAAAATATTTATTATTAATTCAAAATAATTTTTTTTCATTTATTGAACTGTTTATTTCAAATAATTTTTTAAAACTTAATATTAATTTAAGCCATACAAATTTATTTAAATTAAAAATTTTTATAAATATTTTATCCAAATTAGAAAAAATTTTAATTTTAAATTTTTCATTACTTAAATTGAAAACATTAGTTTATTTTGAAAAAAAAAATTTTTTTTCAATAATTTTTGTAAAAAATTATATAAACTATTTAATATTAAAAATGAATTATTTTCCTAAAAAAATTTTTAACTTTTTAATTATTTTGTTTAAAACTATGTTAAATAAACAAAAAATTTCTTTTTCGAATAAAGGTACAAAAATAATAAAATTAAATGGTATAAAAATTCAATTAAAAGGAAGGTATGATTTAACAAAGAATTCTATGTCAAAAATTTTATTATTTAAATATGGTAAAATTAATTCCGTAAGTTTAAATAAAAAAATTGAATTTTTAAATAAAGTAATTTATACTAAACTAGGTAAAAGTAGTTTTAAAATTTGATTTTTCTATACTTTTTATAAAGGATAAAAATATAAATTTTTTTATGCGGACAAAAAAAAAATATTTTTTTAAATATAAAAATCTTTTTAAATATAAAAAGCATCTACTTAAATTTAATTCTATTGGTTTTAAAATTATTTTTTCTAAAATAATTTTAAAAAAAGAAGAAGAATACTTAAAATTATATATAATAAAAATTTTTAAAAGTGAATTTAAAAAAAAAATTAAAATTTGATTTTTTTTTAATTGCTACTATAATTTAACTAAATTACCTATAGAATCAAGAATGGGTAAGGGAAAAGGAGAAATAATTGATACATTTGGATTTTATAAAAAAGGTTTTATTTTGTTTGAAATAAATAATATATTTATTTATGAAGCATTAAATTTAAAAAAAAAATTAAATAAAAAAAATATTTTAAAATTTAAAATTATTTTTTAGATAAAGAAGAGAGAGAAACTTAATTTGGTTAGAGTGTTAATCTGTCGCATTAAAAAATACGGGTTCAAATCCCGTCTCTCTCGTTTTTAAAATATAATTATTTTTTTACTTTACAATAAATAAAATAAATTTTTTATGTCTAATAACTTACAATTTATTTCTAGATGAATTTTTTCTACCAATCATAAAGATATTGGTACTTTATATTTAATTTTTGGTTCTTTTTCAGGAGTGCTAGGTGGTTGCATATCAATATTTATACGTATAGAATTATCACAACCTGGAAATAATTTTCTTTTAGGAAATCATCAAATTTATAATGTATTAATTACAACTCATGCTTTTTTAATGATTTTTTTTATGGTAATGCCAGTAATGATTGGTGGTTTTGGAAACTGATTTATACCAATTATGATAGGCAGCCCAGATATGGCTTTTCCTCGTTTAAATAATATTTCATTTTGATTATTACCTCCAGCACTTTGTTTATTATTATTTTCTTCAATTGTAGAAATTGGTACAGGAACTGGATGAACTATTTACCCACCCTTGAGTTCTATACAAAGTCATTCAGGTGCGTCAGTTGATTTAGCAATATTTAGTTTACATTTATCAGGTATTTCTTCTATATTAGGTGCAATTAATTTTATCTCAACTATTTTAAATATGCGTAATCCAGGGCAAACATTTTATCGTATTTCGCTTTTTGTTTGATCTATTTTTGTTACTGCTTTTTTACTTTTGTTAGCAGTTCCTGTGTTAGCTGGTGCTATTACAATGTTATTAACAGATAGAAATTTTAATACTTCGTTTTTTGATCCTGCTGGTGGAGGTGATCCTATTTTGTATCAACATTTATTTTGATTTTTTGGTCATCCGGAAGTTTATATATTAATTTTACCAGGATTTGGTATGATTAGTCATATTGTTTCAACTTTTTCTAATAAACCTATTTTCGGCTATGTTGGAATGGTGTATGCAATGATATCAATAGGTATTTTAGGTTTTATCGTTTGAGCACATCATATGTATACAGTTGGATTAGATGTAGATACAAGAGCATATTTTACTGCAGCTACAATGATTATTGCAGTTCCAACAGGTATTAAAATATTTAGTTGAATAGCAACAATGTGAGAAGGAACTATCATTTTAAAAACTCCTATGTTATTTGCTTTGGGTTTTATATTTTTATTTACAATAGGAGGTTTAACAGGAATTATATTAGCAAATTCGGGTCTTGATATTAGTTTGCACGATACTTATTATGTCGTTGCACATTTTCATTATGTATTATCAATGGGAGCAGTATTTACCATATTTGGTGGTTTTTATTATTGATTTGGTAAAATAACAGGTATTCAGTACTCTGAAATTTTAGGAAAAATTCATTTTTGATCAACTTTTATTGGTGTTAATTTAACATTTATGCCTATGCATTTTTTAGGTTTATCTGGAATGCCACGAAGAATTCCAGATTATCCAGATGCTTACTATACTTGAAATATTATTGCTTCTTATGGTTCTTATGTATCAATTTTAAGTACTTTTTTTTTTTTTTATTTAGTATATGAAGCACTTTCATCAAAAAATATTTGTTTAAAAGAACCTTGAAAATTTAATTATATTAAAAAGGGTTCATGTAATATTGAGTGATTATTAACTTCACCTCCAGCTTATCATACATTCGAAGAAACTCCTTTAATAATTGAATCTTTTCATAAATAATAAATTATTAATAAAAAATGAAAGTTATTAAACAACTACTACAATCAATTATTTTAGTTAAATGACTATTTAATTTTAGTTTTTGTGACAACGCAGAAATGTGACAATTTGGTTTTCAAGATTCTGCTACTCCAATTATGGAAGGTATTATTAATTTACATCATGATTTAATGTTTTTTATTTACTTAATCTTAATTTTTGTTACATGAATCTTAATTAGAACAATTTTTTTCTTTGAAATTTCTAAAAATAAAATTGCTTCCAATTTAAATCATGGAATACTAATAGAGATTATTTGAACAACAATACCCGCTATCATTTTATTAATTGTAGCCATTCCTTCTTTTTCTTTATTATATGCAATGGATGAAATTGTATCGCCAACTATTACAATTAAAGCTTTAGGTCACCAATGATATTGAAGTTACGAATATTCAGATTATATTAATAAAAATTATGAACCCATTAATTTTGATAGTTATATGATCCCTGAAGAAGATCTCTTTTTAGGTCAATTACGCCTACTTGAAGTTGATAATCATCTAGTAATACCTATTCAAACTAATATTCGTGTTATTGTTTCAGCAGCAGACGTATTACATAGTTGAGCTATTCCTTCTTTAGGAATAAAATGTGATGCGATTCCGGGGCGGTTAAATCAAACTTCTTTATTTTTAAAAAGAGAAGGATTATATTACGGGCAATGTAGCGAAATTTGTGGAATTAATCATGGATTTATGCCTATTGTTGTGGAAGCTGTTAATTTATCAAATTACATTAATTGATTATCTAATAAAATTAATTTTTAATGCGACTAACTATTTTTATAAAAATTTTAATTTTATTTTTAGTAATAATGATTTTTACTAATACATTCGTTTTTTTTAAAATTAAAAAAATTATTACAGAAACTTTAAAAAAAATAATTAATAAATGTCTATAACAAAACCAAAAAAACTTAAATTAATTTTAATAAATAAAATATATTCAAAACATCCATTTCATTTAGTCGATCCAAGTCCTTGACCTTTTTTAGCTTCGTGATCTTCTTTTATATGTGTAATTTCAACAGTTAGTTATTTTCATTTATTTAATTTTGGAAAATTATTTTTAATTATTAGTTTTATATTTTTGATTATAATAATGTTTTTTTGGTGGCGAGATGTATTAAGAGAATCAAATTATGAAGGTTACCACACTGGTTTAGTTCAACAAGGTTTACGATTTGGAATTATTTTATTTTTAATTTCCGAAATTTTTTTCTTCTTAGCTTTCTTCTTAGCTTTCTTCCATGTAAGTGTATCACCTTCAATTGAGATTGGTTCAATTTGACCGCCCCGAGGTATTTATGTATTAAATCCATGACAAGTTCCCTTTTTAAATACATTAATTTTACTACTATCTGGTTGCACAATAACATGATGTCATCATACATTAGTATCTAATTTACGTTATCAATTTATAATAAGTTTAATTTTAACAATAATATTGGCTTTAACATTTACTTTTTTTCAGATTTATGAATATAAAATGGCGAATTTCAGATTATCCGATGGTATATATGGGTCTACTTTTTATTTAATAACTGGATTCCATGGGTTTCATGTTGTTATAGGTACAATTTTTTTAATAATTTCTTTTATACGTTTTTTAAAATTTGAACTAACACAACAACACCATTTTGGCTTTGAATCTTCTATTTGATATTGACATTTTGTAGATGTTATTTGGTTATTTTTATTTGTTTCTATTTATTGATGAGGCGGTGTTTAAAAATAAATTAATTTAAATAATGAATTTAATACTTGCAATTATAATTTTTATAATTATTTTTATTTCTAATAATTTATTTTTATTAAACGAAGAATTTTTAATTTTGATAAGTTTTTTAATTTTTTGTTTTTTAATTTATCATAAATTAAGTTTTACTTTTGATATTTTTTTAAAAAATAAAGTAATTTATATAAAACAAATTACTTTAACTAATTTAACTGATCTTTTTTTAAATTTAAAAAAAAAAAAATTTTTAAATAAAAAAATAATAGATTTAAAATTATTATTTTTTTATTTAAAAAATTATTATCTGTTATGAAATAAAATTTTTTTAACTAATTTCGTAAATTATTTAAGTAATAATGAAAAAATAAAAATATTAACTAGATTAGCTTTACTTTTTATAATAGAAAAAAATTATATAAAAAATATATTTTTATTAATTAATAAAAAAATTAATTTAATATTATTTTTATTTTTGAGTTTAAGTAAAAATTTTAAAATAAAAAAATTTAAAACAATATTATTTATTAATAAATTAATCTTAATAAAAAAAATTTAATATAAATTCAGCGAGTATAGATTAATTTGGTAAAAATCTTTAGTTTTCCACACTAACATTAGGAGTTCAAATCTCCTTACTCGCTGAATTTATATTAAATTTAACGTATAGCCAAAATTGGTAAGGCAATAACTTTTGATGTTACTAATTAAAGGTTCAAATCCTTTTACGTTAAAATAAAAACTCATTTGGTGAAATAGGTAAACACGATGGATTTAAAATTCATTTTTATTAAAAAAATTATTGGTTCAAATCCAATAGTGAGTATGAAAATGTTTCAAAAAATTTCCTTAATTTTTTTATTATATGCGAACTATTAAATATACATTTTTAACTACTATAAATTCTCACGCAATTGCTTACCCTACACCAATTAATTTACATTACGCATGAAATTTTGGTTTCTTATCATTAGTATGTTTAGGAATACAATTAATTACTGGTATATTTTTAGCTATGCATTATACTCCACACATTAATTTTGCATTTTATAGTATTGAACATATTATGCGTGATATTAATTTTGGTTGATTAATACGTTACATACATACTAATGGTGCTTCTTTATTTTTTATAACTGTATACTTTCATATTTTTCGTAGTTTATATTTTGGTTCCTATACAAAACCAAAACAATGGGTTTGAGTTATTGGTATTATTATTTTATTTTTAATGATAATTACTGCCTTTATTGGTTATGTACTTCCATGAGGACAAATGAGTTTATGAGGAGCAACTGTTATAACAAATTTAGTTTCGGCAATTCCCAAAATTGGAAACTATATTGTTTTTTGACTTTGAGGTAGTTTTTCAGTTGATAATTCAACTTTAAATAGATTTTTTAGTTTACATTACTTATTGCCATTTTTAATTATAGCAATGTCTTTATTTCATATAATTTTACTTCATCAAAATGGATCAAACAATCCTTTAGGAATTGAATCAATTTCAGATAAAATAAATTTTTATCCTTATTTTGTAATTAAAGATTTTTTTGGTTTAATTTTATTTTTTATATTTTTTAGTTTTTTTTTATATTTTTTTCCTAATATATTAGGACATTCTGATAACTATATAGAAGCAAATCCTATGATTACACCAGCTCATATTGTTCCTGAATGATATTTTTTACCATTTTATGCAATTTTAAGAAGTATACCGCATAAATTAGGAGGAGTTATTATAATGATTTTATCTATATTAATACTAGCAATTTTACCTTGACTGCATAGTACAGAAATAAGAAGTTCTAGATTTAAACCAATTTATAAATTTTTTTATTGAATTTTAATTACTTGTTATTTGTTATTAGGTTGAATAGGAGGTATGCCTGTCGAAGATCCTTATATTTTTATAGGGCAAACTTTAAGTTTATATTATTTTATTTATTTTTTAATATTGTTACCTTTACTTGGTAAAGTTGAAAAAATATTATTATTTTAAAAAAGAAGATAGCTGAGAGGTTAAAAGCGATAGATTGTAAATCTATTTTTAAAAATAAAAATTCATGGGTTCGAATCCCATTCTTCTAAAATATTTTTTAAAATTATATTGAGGGTTCGAATCCCCCTATCTGTAACAAAATTTTTGAGTAGGTAATTATTATAATTACCTACTCAAAAATTTTGTTACAGATAGGGGGATTCGAACCCTCAATATAATTTTAAAAAATATTTTAGAATCTAAATCTAACATGGTTACCAAATTTCATCATATCTGCAAATTAAATTAATTTTTTCTTATTTTTATAAATTTTATTGTGTTTTTAAAATTTCTTGTTAGTTGGAAATTAATTTCTTGTTTTTTTAATAATAAAATTGTTTTTTGATGCAAAGTTAAAACAATAACTCCAATCATAGATACTAATAATAGAAAGCTCATAATTATAAATAAAATAGAATAATTTGTATATAATACATTACCTACTATTTTAATATTAGTAGTAAAATTAATTTCTTGTAATCAATTTATTAAAATTAATTTAATATCAAAAAATTTAAGAGAATCAAATAAGTATAAAAATTTAAAAAAATAATTAATTAAAAATAAAAATAAAAATAGGAAAATAGGTATATAATAATATAAATAATTGCTAATTTGTAAATAATTAGTATTTTTTATATTTAACATCATAATAATAAATAAAAATAAAACAGATATTGCTCCCACATAAATAATTAAAAATAAAAAAGAAATAAATTCTGCTCCTAGTAAAAGTAATAAAAAAGTTACATTACAAAAAGTTAAAACTAAAAATAGTAATGAATAAACTGCATTTTCAGAAAAACTAACGAATAACATAGAAAATAAAATAAAAAAATAAAATATATTAAATAAAAAAATTTCTAAAAACATTTTTTAAATTAAAAAAATTTTATTAGGCGAAGAATGGGATTCGAACCCATAAACATTAGAATCACAAACTAAAACTATACCTAACTAGCTCTCTTCGCCTCTTTATTATAAGAAAAATATTTTATAAAATTTATGACTTTCGCAGGATTTAAATTTTTTGGACATGCTTTCGTACAATTTAAAATACCATGACATTTAGAAAAACGTAATTTATTATTTAAAAATTTCATTCTAATTTTATTATTTGTATCTCTAGAATCTAAAATTCATCTATACGCTTGTAAAAGAATTGCGGGACCTAAATATTTATCATAATTTCACCAATAACTGGGGCAACTTGATGAACAACAAGCACATAAAATACATTCATATAAACCATCTAATTCTAACCTATCAAATTTAGATTGAAAATTTTTAGTATTATTTAAATTATTAATTAATCATGGCTTAATTAAACGATATTGATTGTAAAAATTTGTTAAATCACAAATTAAGTCTTTAATTACAAGCATATGCGGTAAGGGATAAACAGTTAAAAATTTTAAGTTTTTTAATTTAATTACTTTTAAACAGGCTAAAGTATTTAAACCGTTAATGTTCATAGAGCAACTTCCGCATATACCTTCTCTGCAAGAACGTCTAAAAGTTAAAGTAGAATCATAATTATCTTTAATAAAAAAAAGAATATCTAAAACCATAATTTGTTTAAAATTTTTTAATTTTAATGGAAAAATATTAAATCATGGTTTCAAATGTAAATATGGATTTCATCTATAAATTCTTACATAAAAGTATTTTGATGAAATAAGATAAGAATCATCAAAAAAATATTTTTCAATTTTTAATAAAAACATAATTATTATACTTGTATTTAAAATAAATATACAATAAAAAAAAATATAAAAAAATTAAAGTACTCTAAATACTTAAAAGAACTAAAAATATTATAATTTCAAAAAATTATCTTTAGTCCATTTAAAAAATGAAAACTTATTATTGTAAAAAAAAAATGTAGAAAAAAATTCAACAAAACATAAAATAATTTACAAAAAATTAAAAACTTATAAAAATTTATATTAAAAAGAAATTCATATATAATAAAAAAATATATGACTAAAAAAACTAAAAAAATAGAAGTTACACGATGTAATATAGAAATTAAAGAAAAAAATTGAATTTTATAAATTGTTAAATAAGGAGATAAAGGTTTATTTAAGTAAAACATCATATTAACTAAAGTTTTTTGTCTAGAATAGGAATTGAACCTATGACACAAAAATTTTCAATCTTATGCTCTAACCAAACTGAGCTATCTAAACAATAATTAAAATAAAATTATTTATAGATGAAGTAGGATTCGAACCTACGCTAAAAATAAATTTTATTGTCAATTTTCAAAATTGATACTTTAACCATCTCAGTCATTCATCTATAAATTTTGTTTAATTAGAGTAATAAGATTCGAACCTATAATTTTTTATACCCAAAATAAATATGTTACCCTTACATTATACTCTAAAAATTTTATTTTTTAAGTAAATAGTATTAAAAAAGCCATCATTAAAGCAAATAATGCTACAGCTTCAGTTAAAGCAAATCCTAAAATTGTGTAGCCAAATAATTGTTGTTTCAGTGAAGGATTTCTTGCGTAAGCCATTATTAACGATCCAAAAACAATTCCAACACCAGCACCAACACCTGTTAAACCTATAGTTGCTAACCCAGCTCCTATCATTTTTGCACTTTGTAAAGTAACATTCATAATCTTTAAAAAAAATTTAATTAGTTTCACCTCTCCATTAAAAAAGAAAAAGCTAGAATTGGAATCGAACCAATTAAAAAAGATTTGCAATCTTTTGCAAGACCATTTTGCTTTCTAGCTTTTTAATGAGAATAGGAATTGAACCTATAATTTTTAGATTATGATTCTAATGTTCTAACCTAATTAAACTATCTCATTTTTATAAACGACGTTTTTTTTTCAATTTACAACCATTAGTAGCATTATTTGTGTTATCAGAAATTGATAAAATTTTTTTAGAAAATAGTGTAAATACATTTTTTAACATTAATTTTTTACATTTATTAAATCCTTTTAGTTTTATATGTAGTTTACTATTTTTTATGTTGTTTAATTGTAATAAATAAAAGTTAATAAAATTTTTAAAAAGAGATAATGTTAGTTTTTTTGATTTTTTTGATTTTAAAAAACCAATTGATTTTCAGAAATAAGTATTTCCTTGATAATTTGATAAAGTTATAAAAATATTATTTTGAGTAAATAAAATAAATAAAAAATAAATTTTAAACATTTTTTATTAAATTTTAAACATTTTTTATTAAATTTATTAACAAAACTTACTTTACCACAAAAATTTTATTGCAGTATCATAGAGTAACTAAATTTACTTTTGATTGTTTTTAGAGAGTCATGTAATTATTAATATTAGTTTTTATAGTTAATAAATTACTAAAAATATTATTCTCAATCTAGGGCTCCTTTAAACCATTCATAAATAAAACCCAAGGTAAGAATTGATAAAAAAATAATCATTGTTCAAAATCCAAATAAATTAATTAAATTTAAAGAAATAATTCAAGGAAATAAAAAACTTAATTCTAAATCAAAAATCAAAAATAAAATTGCTACTAAATAAAATCTTATATCAAATATTATACGAGCATCGTCAAAAGGATTAAAACCACACTCGTAAGCACTTAATTTTTCTTGATCTTTTTTTTGAATTACAAAAAAGTAAGAAAAAAAAGAAATTAAAAAAGAAATTAAAAAAGAAATTAAAAAAAAATAAAAAATAAAGTAGTACCCGTTTAAATTAATATTCATTTTTTAATTAATAAATTATGTAAGTCAGTTTAAATTAAATAATAAACTACTTACTAAAATAGTGTAACCTAAAGAAATAGGTAAAAAAATTTTTCAACCTAAACGCATTAATTGATCGTAACGGTATCTAGGAAAAGAAGAGCGGATTCAAATAATAATGAACAAAAAAATTGTAATTTTAAAACTAAATCAAATAAAAGAAGGTATTCAATAAAAACATGTAATAGGTAAAATAGGTAATCACCCACCAAAAAAAAAAATAGTTATTAAACTACTCATAATAATCATATTTGCGTATTCACCTAAAAAAAATAAAGCAAATCCTATCGCAGAATATTCAACATTGTAACCAGCTACTAATTCAGCCTCAGCTTCTGGTAAATCAAAAGGAGCACGGTTAGTTTCTGCTAAAATAGAAATAAAAAACATGATTAAAGAGGGAAATAAAGGAATAACATATCAAATGTTTTGTTGTGCTAATACAATTGTAGAAAAGTTAAAAGATCCTGCGCACAACAAAACATTTATAATTATTAACCCAATTGAAATTTCATAAGAAATCATTTGAGCTGTAGATCTTAAAGCTCCTAAAAATGCAAATTTAGAATTACTCGACCAACCAGCTATAATTATACCATAAACACCTAAAGATGAAATTGCCAAAATATAAAGAACTCCTAAATTTAAATCCACAAATACTAAACCTTCTCCAAAAGGAATAACAGATCATGAAAATAAACTAAGTAAAAAAGTTAAAATAGGTGCAAATATAAAAATTATAGTGTTAGCACTCGAAGGAAGTATTGTTTCTTTTATAAATAATTTTAAACCATCTGCTAGAGGTTGTAATAAACCAAATAATCCTACGTAATTAGGTCCTTTACGTCTTTGAATGGAACCCATTATTTTTCGCTCACTTAATGTTAAATATGCTATTGAAATAAGAAGAGGTAAAATTAATGTTAAAATTTTAAAAAGAATATACATCATAGTATCAAATTAAAAAATTTTATAAAGATAAACAAGTTAAATCTGCTATTAAAAAAAATAAATCAAAATCTAAAAAGTTTAAAATAATAAAACTTATTAATAAACCTAATATTAAAGAATTAGAATTGGTAAAATTGGTAACAATTGGTAACTTAATATTTTCAAAATTAATGAAATATATTTTTTGTATTAAAAAAATATAGTAAAAACAAGAAACACAATTTAAAATTAACATAAAAAAAACTAAAAAAAAAAGTTTAGTGGATATTGCGGATATTAAAATGAAAAATTTAGAAAAAAATCCTGCTAAGGGTGGTACTCCTGCTAAAGAAAATAATAAAATAGTAAATGAAAAAGCTAAAATAGGATTCAAGAAATTTAAAAATTTTAATGAAGTTAAAAATCTATTATTAGTATTAGTAAAAAAAACTACTTGACTGTAAGAAGAAAAAAAAGAAAAAAAACTACTCGTCATAACTAAATAAATAATTAAATAAATAATTAAATTGTTTAAATTAAATGTACAAAAATTTAATAAAAAAAAACTAGTATGATTAACTGAACTAAAACTTATAAATCTTTTTCATTTAGTTTGGACAAGAGCTCCTAAAGTACCTACAAAGCTTGATAAACAAATACTAATTAAAATAAAAATATAAATATCATTGTAAGTAAAATCAAAAAAAGTTATTAAATAAAAACGAATAATTAAATTTAAAATAGCTAATTTGGGTATTAAAGCAAAAAAGGCTGTAATTGAAGTTGCTGACCCTTCATAAATATCAGGTAATCAATAATGAAAAGGAGCCGCGCCTAACTTAAATAAAAAAGAAGAAAAAATAAATAATAAACTTGTTAATATAATTAAATTAAAATTATTTTTTAAAATTAAAGCAGGACTTAAAAAAAATATTAATAAATCTTGTAAATTAGTTAATCCAGTAAAACTATATAATAAAACAAAACCAAATAAAAGTAACGAAGACGAGAAAGCACCTAAAATAAAATATTTTAATCCAGCTTCCGTTGAAAATTCAGAATTCTTATTTATGCTAGTTAAAATATAAAGTGTTAAACTTAAAAATTCAATATTTATATAAATTATTAATAAATCATATGATTGTAATAATAAAAATATTGATAAAATACTAAGTAAAATTAAAACTTTAAATTCAAAATTAAGAATTTTATTTATTTGATTAAAAATAAAAAATCATATAATTAAAAAAACTATGATTAAAAATTTAAAATAAAAATTAAAAGAATCACAAATTAAAAAATCATAAAAAAAAATCATAAAAATGGGATTACTATTTATTAATAATAATAAACTAAAAAAAAGTGTTTGGAGAAAAAAGAAATTAACACTTTTTAATAATAAAGGAAAATTATAAAATACAGAATTACTTAAAATAACGCTAAATAAAAGACAAAAACAAATAATAATAAATAAAAAAATTTCTATGAGTAAAGGATAAATATTTAAGCAGAATACGTTAATTGTCATTATTTAAAAAATTATTTCCAATAAAAGACTAATAATATTCAAAATTAGTAATCTATTTAAAAAAATTAAAATAATTATTATTTCGTTGATATGTATATAATCTTTAAAAATAGAAGTTAAACCGTAAAAAATATGAAGAAAAATAAAATTTATAAAAAATAATATAAATTCAATATCTAATATAAAACTAAAAAAAAAAAATAATATATAAAAATTTAGTATGAATAAATAAAACATTTTTGTAATAAGAATTAATTTAAAATTAAATGTTTAACTAAATTTAAAGTAGAAAAATTAATAGAATTTAAAAAATATTTAGGATACACACCAATTCAAATAGTACAAATAGAAAAAATAACAAATATAAAAAATTCTCTTCTAGAAATATCTTGAAAATAAACAAAATATTTTAAATTTAGTGAAGTAAAACTAATTCTATTTAGTAACCAAATAGAATAACTTGTAGAAAAAACTATTCCGAGTAAAGTAATAAATACTAAACTAAAATTTGTGTCAAGCAAACCAATTAAAATTAATAATTCTCCCACAAAACTACTTGTTCCAGGAAAACTAATATTACAAAAAGAAAAAAATAAAATAAATACTATAAACATAGGCATTATTTGACTAAATCCACTGTAGTATTTTAAAATTCTAGTTCCATAACGATCATAAAGAATACCTATACAAAAAAACATTACACTTGAAATTAATCCATGACTAAGCATTAAAATAATACTACCTTCTATTCCAGTTACAGTTAAAGAAAAAATTCCTATCGTAACAAAACCCATATGTGATATAGAAGAATAAGCTATTATTTTTTTAAGATCGATTTGTCTCAATGTTGTTAAAGAACCATAAATTATTGCAATTAAACTCAATAAAAAGATTATTGGGCTAAAATAAATACATGCAAATGGAAATAACGGTAAAGAAAATCTCAAAAATCCGTAACCCCCTAATTTTAAAAGTATTCCTGCTAGTATAACAGAACCTGATGTAGGTGCTTCCGCATGTGCTTCTGGTAATCAGATATGAAAAGGAACCATAGGAATTTTAACTGCAAAACTAAAAAAAAACATAATTCAAAGAATAAACTGTAAATAATGAGAAAAATCTGTAAATCATAAAATTAAAAGATCACTCGTACCTGTAACTGTGTAAATGTATATAATAGAAATTAATAAAAATAAAGATCCTATTAATGTGTATAAAAAAAATTGAAATGCTGCTCTAATTTTACGCGTTCTAGAACCTCAAATTCCAATTATTAAAAACATAGGAATAAGTATACTTTCAAAAAAAATGTAAAATAAAAATATATCTAAAACACAAAAAACTTGAATTAAACAAAATTCTAAAAATAGTAAACAAATTAAATATTCCTTTAAAAAAAAATTTATAGAATTTCAACTAATCAATAAACAAATATTTATTAAAAAAGTAGATAAAATAATGAAAAATAATGAAATACCATCCAAACCTATTACATACATTAAATTTGAATTAACTATAATATTTGAAGTATTAAAAAATTGAAAACAAGAAGTATTATCAAAAAAATTAATTCATAAATTTAAAGAAAATAAAAAAATAATTGAACTTATATTAAATGTAAAAATTTTTAAGTAGTTAATTTTATTAGCAGGAATAAAAAATATTAACATTAAAATTCCACATAAAAGTAAAATAGATAAAAAAAGAATGGGATTACAATTTAAGAAAAACAACATTTAAAAAAATTTTATTCTATTTTTTATTCTATTTTTTATTTTTTAATAAAATAAAATTTTTGAGTTTAGATCGAATTGAACGATCAATCTTACGCTTATCAAATTTCAGTCGAAAAAAATTGCAATAAAAGACTCTGATTTTAAACTGTACGTGATAATTACTTATCATACAGCTTACTATTTGAAATTTTTAGCATATATTTTTCATTACAAACAATTATTTGCTTAAATTTTTTCTTTATTTGAATTACTTTACAAATACCATGTTTTCAATTTTTCTAACGTTTTTTAAAGAAAAATATTTTACAAATATTATAATAATAAAAAATTTATAGTACGCTTAAAATCTTTTATAAAAAATTTTTATTAATTAGAAATATTGTTTTCAATAAATTACTGTTTGTTTTCTTATTTTTTAAACAAATTAATTTGGCTTTACTTTAAATAATAATTATTTAAAGTACAAATTAATTAAAAATAATATACTTTTATTTTAAGATTTTCACTTATGTAAAATTAAATTTATTGGATTTATTTAACACCAAACATGTCACACGCGTACGCTCTAACCTTTAAGCTATAAACTCAATTAATTACATTTTAAAAATAATTTACTAGATTCTTTTTTATATATAAAAAATTAAAATGAAAAATATAATAAATAAATAAATTGGAACGTAAAATAAAATTAAAAAGTTATTTAGTAAAACTAAAACAAATACTATTAAAAAAATATAATGAGTTAATTGACCCGATTGTATATAAATTAATTTTTTCGAAATTTTTTTTAGAACTAAAATTACTCCTACAGGTCCTATCAATTCAATAAATCCTCTATCTAAATTTTTATATGTAAAAACATAACTAAAATTTAATAAAGGATAAACAATAAATTTATTATAAAAATAATCAAAATATCATTTTTTATTAATAAAAAATAAAAAACTATAATTATTTATAAATTTTAAAAATTTAGTTGTAATTAAATTTAATAAAGTTGTTAATAAAAAACCAAAAAAAGTAAATAAAAAGGGAACTCATTTTAAATTTAAATTTAAAAATTCAGCTTCTACAAAATAATTATTTTGTGGGGAATAAAATATTAAATTATTTCAGGTATCTACTCCTAAACCTATAAAAAACTCTTTAAATAAGTAACCTGCAAATACACTAATAAATGTTAAAAGTAATAAAAGAAATAAAACTAAATTTGAAGATTCAAATATATTACTACATGTATTTTTATTTGAATTATTATTATTTATAAAAATTAAATAAATTAGTCTAAATGAATAAAAGGAAGTAAAAAAAGTTGAAATAGTTCCCAATCAACAAGCAAAAAACCCAAAAGTAAAATTTAAATTAGTGTTACGATGTAAATTAGCTATTTCTAGAATAAAATCCTTAGAATAAAATCCTGAAAAAAATGGAAATCCAATTAAAGTTAAAGAACCAATTAACATAAATATATATGTAAGAGGTAAAAATGATACCAAAGAACCCATTCGTCGTATATCTTGTTCACTTTTAATTGCATGTATAACAGAACCCGCGCTTAAAAAAAGTAAGGCTTTAAAAAATGCGTGATTAAACAAATGAAATAAACTTATATTATAGCAAGACAATCCACAACAAAATATCATATAACCTAATTGACTACAAGTCGAATAAGCAATAATTTTTTTTATGTCATGTTGAAATATACCAGTAAAGGCAGCAAAAAAAGCTGTAAGCGATCCTATTACAATTAAGAAATTAAGCGCGTTCGTAGAAAATTCAATTAGGGGTGAAAATCGAACTATTAAAAATACCCCCGCTGTAACCATAGTTGCTGCATGAAGTAAAGCAGAAACTGGAGTAGGTCCCTCCATAGCATCTGGTAATCAAGTATGTAAACCTAATTGCGCAGATTTTCCAATTGCACCAATAATTAACAAAAAACTAATAATAGATAAATAATGTATACTAAAACTAAAATAAGTTAAATAAAAAGTACTAAGTAAAGGTGTTAAAGAAAAGATTATATTAAAATCTAAAGTTTTTAAAAAAACTAATAAAAAAATAATAGAAGCAATTAATCCTAAATCACCTATTCTATTTAATATTAATGCTTTGCAACCAGCTTTACTAGCAGATAATCTTGTAAATCAAAAATTAATTAATAAATATGAAACTAAACCAACACCTTCTCAACCTAAAAATAATTGTAAAAGATTACCTGCGGTTATTAATATTAACATAAAAAAAGTAAAAATACTCAAGAAAGACATGAAACGGGAGAAATGAGGATCAAATTTCATATAATCAATGGAATAAATATGAACTACAAAAGAAATAAAAGTAACAATAACTAACATAACCGATGTAATTTTATCGAATAAAAAATTTCATTGAATTAAAAAATTATTTGAAATAATTCATGAAAATAAATCAATAAAAATAATATAATTATTAAATCCTATTTCAAAAAATATTAATAATGAAAGTATAAAATTGACTAACATAAATAAACTAGATATCAAACTACTACCATAAAACCCTAAAAACCGTCCATAAAAACCAGTAGTTAATGAACTAAATAAGGGTAATAAAATTATTAGTAAATACATTTTAAATTAATTTTTTATTTTTGTTTAAAATAACAGGACAAAATTTTAAAGAATTTATTAAATTTAAATTACAATAAAAAATAGATTTTTTTAAAGCTACAAAAAAAATATTTGTTAACTTTAAATATTTGTGTTCTAAAGGTTTTTTATAAAATTCAAATTTAATATTTAAAAGTTTTATAAATAAAATAGTTTTGATGTTATTAAAATTTTTTATTAAATTTTTTATTAAATTTGTTCGTTTTATTAAAATTTCTTTAATTAAATTTAAATTAAATAAGTTATTTAAATTAAATAATTTTTTCCTCGATTTAAGTATTTGAAATAAAATTGGTAAAAAATAGTATACTAAAATTACATAAAAAAAAATAAAGACAGATAATAATCAAAATATTTGAGGAAGTGTCGTTAATATATCTAATTGCGGCATTTTTATTTAATAAATTTAATGTAAATTTAAAACATCATTTAAATAAATACAAGTTAAAAGCGTAAATACATATGCTTGTAAAATAGCAATTGAAAGTTCTAATCCAATCAATACTATTAATAAAAATAAAGGAATTATATGTAAAAATGAAACTAAACCTTCTGAAAGTAACATTGTTCAAATAAATCCTGCGATAATTTTTAGTAGAGTGTGTCCTGAAGTCATGTTAGCAAATAAACGTATTGCTAAAGTAAAAACTTTTATTAAATAAGACAAAAATTCAATACTTATTAAAAGTGGAACAATTATTAATGGGACATTTCTAGGTAAAAATAAAGAAAAAAAATTTAATTTATGTTTTTGTATTCCAATTATATTAATACTAATAAAAATGATTAATGCTAAAGAAAAAGTTATAGAAATATGACTTGTAATAGTGAAACTATAAGGAATCATCCCTAGTAAATTACTAAATAACAAAAATAAATGTAATGTAAAAATAAAAGGAAAATAAAGTTCACCTTTAAAATTAATATTTTCTTCTACTAAATTTATTGTCAATAAATAAAATTCTTCAAGTAGTAATTGTCAATTATTTGGTAAATAATTGGTATTAAAAAGAATTAAACTTATTCAAAAAAGTGAAAGTAGAATAACAAAACACATTAGTAAAGATGCATTGGTAAAAGAAATGTTAATCTTAAAAAAATAAAGCGGCAATATAGTTATAATTTCAAATTGTTCTAAAGGGCTATTTATCGTCATATTTATTATTTTTATAATTACTGTTTAAATTAAGTAATCAAGAGAAAAAGGAATTGAACCTTTAACATTAGTTTTGAAAACTAAAGCTTTATCAAATTAAGCTATTCTCTTTTTTTACTGGAAATAATTGGAATTGAACCAATAACTTATAAATGCAAATTATATATTTTAACCATTAAAATTAAATTATATTCCCTTAGTTTTTAAAATTAATATATATATGATTTAATTAATTTTATTTTTTTACGTTTTAAAAAATTAGACTCAAAAATAGATCTTTAGTAGTTATATACTTACATTGATTATATTTTTATCTTACATAAAAGTTTTTTTTAAATGTATTAACATTTTGTTCTTTAAAAATTAATTTTATTTTTTTACGTTTTAAAAAATTAGACTCAAAAATAGATCTTTAGTAGTTATATACTTACATTGATTATATTTTTATCTTACATAAAAGTTTTTTTTAAATGTATTAACATTTTGTTCTTTAAAAATTAATTTTATTCAAAAAGTAATTAATTTAATTGGTAGAATAGTTCATTTACATTGAAAATATTATTGGTTCAAATCCAATATTACTTATAATATTTTAATTTAGTAAACGTTTTTAGTTTAATTTAGGAAAAAACATCAATCTTCTAAATTGAATATATAGGTTCAATTCCTGTAAAACGTAAAAAAATAAAATTAATTTTTAAAGAACAAAATGTTAATACATTTAAAAAAAACTTTTATGTAAGATAAAAATATAATCAATGTAAGTATATAACTACTAAAGATCTATTTTTGAGTCTAATTTTTTAAAACGTAAAAAAATAAAATTAATTTTTAAAGAACAAAATGTTAATACATTTAAAAAAAACTTTTATGTAAGATAAGAAGAAGATGGCTGAGAGGGTTTTAAAGCGATAACTTGCTAAGTTGTTACCAAGTCAGTAGTTTACTATTATATGGTTCATGGGTTCGATTCCCATTCTTCTTAAATAAATTTATATTAAAAATAATTTCTTGATAGCTTAATAGGATAAAAGCATTTGGTTGTTAACCATAAAATTGTAGGTTCGAATCCTATTCAAGAAGAATTAAACGTTTGTAGCTTAATAGGATAAAGCATTAAATTACGAATTTAAGAATAAAAGTTCAAATCTTTTCAAACGTTTAAGAATGTGTAGCTTAATAGGATAAAAGCATTAAACTTTTAATTTAATTATTTTTAGGTTCAAATCCTAAGACATTCAAAATAATATTTTTAAAATGTTTTTTTATTTAAAAGAAATAAAATTATTTACTATTTATTATTTAATTACTTATTTAATCATATTTTTAATTACTTTTTATAAATTTAATTCATTTATTATATTAATTTATTATACAATTGCAAAAATTTTTTGTAAAAAATTACTTATTTTGCATGCATTAGATATTTTAAATTCAAATTTACTTATAAGTTTAACTATCAGTAGTTTTTTTTCTATACTAAGTTTTAATTTTTTTTTAAAAAATTTTTTTTCCTCAAGTTTTTATTATTTTCAAAAAAAATTACTTTTAATAATTTTTTATTATAATTTTTTATTTTTTATTAGTTATCTTTTTATATTTACTTTTTTTTATACTACATTTACTAAATTTATAATAATTTGAGACTTAAATTTTTTCAACTCTTATAAATTTTTTGATATTCAGTTTCATATATTTAATTTTATTCAGTTTCATATAGCTATATTTTTTTTACTTTTAATTATTTTAGCATTTTTATTTGTTTTTTTTTTTACTATAAAATGATTTATAAATTGAAAAATGATTTTTTTATATAATAAATTATTTAAAAATTTTTTATTTCTATTTTTTTTTATTTCTATTTTTTTACTAGTTTATGATATTTTTTTTCAATTTTTTTTATTATATTTATTATATTTTTTATTTGAAATTATTTTTTTTTTTATTTGTTTTAAATTAATATCTTTTTTAAAATAAATCGATGGCATCTCTTAAACAACTTTTAAAAAAAATTAAAAAACCCAAAAATAAAATTATTGATTTGATTTTAAAAAATTCTCCTCAAAAAAAAGCAATTTGTATAAAAGTTTATACTTTAAATCCTAAAAAACCTAATTCGGCTGAACGAAAAGTTGCGAAAGTCAAACTATCTAATAATAAAATTATTATCGGTTATATTCCGGGAGAGGGTCATTTATTACAACAACATTCGATTGTTTTGGTTGAAGGTGGTCGAGTAAAGGATTTACCTGGAGTACGTTATAAATTTGTACGTGGTATTTATGACTTTATTTAATTTTACTAGCTTCTATCGTTTAATGGTAAGACAATGTTTTTTCGTGACAAAAATGTAAGTTCAATTCTTATTAGAAGTAAAAAAATATTTTTATTAAATCGGGATAGAGTAATTGGTTAACTCATTAGACTCATGATCTAAAAAAATAGGTTCAAATCCTATTCCCGTATGGGTAAATTAATTTTGAATTAAAAGATGAATAAAATCATAAATACAATATATTTTATAAAATTAAATAAATTTTTAAAATTAAATACATTTTTTACAGAAATTTTTATTTTTTTTATTTTTAAAAAATTAAATTTGAAATAGTGAGAAATTTAATAACTGAATTTTAATTATATAAAGAGTTTGATCCTGGCTCAGAATTAATGCTTTTGATTAATTTAACACATGCAAGTTAATATTTATTAGCGTAAGGGTGAGTAATATATAAAAATAAATTTTAGTAATTTAAACTAAAAAAGTTTATACAAAATTAAGTAATAATTTTATTATTAAAAAATTTAATTAGCTTATGATTTTTAGTTAATCTTTGAGGATGATTAACCACATTGGAATTGAAAAATGGTCCAAACTATATAAAGGCAGCAGTGAAGAATATTGGACAATGAGCGTAAGCTTGATCCAGTTAAGTCAAATATGTGAAGAAAATTTTTTATTGTAAAACATTAATTAATAAAATAATACTGATTTTTATTAATTTAGTCCTGGCTAATTTCGTGCCAGCAGCCGCGGTAAAACGAGAAGGGCAAGTGTTATTCAAATTTATTGGGCGTAAAGAATTATTCTGTTGTGAATTAATATAATAATTTTAGTTGATAATAAAATTTTATGTTAAAATATATTAACTATTAATTTAATTCACTTGAGTTTAAATAAAAGATTTTAGAATTTTAAGTGTAACAGTAAAATGTGTTGATATTTAAAAGAATTTCAAAGGTAAATACAAGAATCTGATTTAATCTGACACTTTTTAATGAAAGTATAGGTAGCAAAAGGGATTAGATACCCCTGTAGTCTATACCCTAAACTATGAATGTTATTTTATAAATTTATTGTAAAGTTAAACTAACGTTAAACATTCCGCCTGGGAATTACGATCGCAAGTTTAAAACTCAAAGGAATTGACGGGAATTTAAACAAGCAGTGGAGTATGTGGTTTAAATCGATAATACGCGTGAAACCTTACCAATTTTTGTATATCAGGTGTTGCATGGCTGTCGTCAGTCCGTGCTTTGAAGTGTTTGGTTTATTCCAATAAACGGACGAAACTTTTTTATGTTAATTTATTTACATATAAAATTAAATATATTTTAATAGAATGAAAATAACGTCAAGTCTTCATGACCCTTATAAATTGGGCTACTTTCATGTACTACAGTAATTTTTACAAACATTAGTAAAATAGAAAATTTTTACAATAAAAAAAAAATTTAATGAATTATTTTCTGAAACTCGAAAGTATGAAATTGAAATTGCTAGTAATCGTTAATTAGAATGTTACGGTGAATTTGTTCCTAAATTTTGTACACACCGCCCGTCACACTATGGAAATTAAATTTATTTAAAAAATTTTATAATTTTAGAATAAAACGAAAACTAGAGTGAAGTCGTAACAAGGTAGCCGTAGGGGAACCTGTGGCTGGAATAAAAAAATTAATTCTACTATTTCAAAATTATTTTATTTTTTAAAAATTATTAAA